CATCCGTTACGGTCGTCTTCATTTTTCAGAATCTCCGTTCCAGAACCATACGTGAGATTTTTACCTCATATGGCTCCTCCCTTAGGTGCATAATGAAAAATGATACATGGAATCAAAAAAGAGTGCAAAATTCTCGTTATGGACTGAGTGGGGCTAGTGTTTTTACAAGAAATCTCTAGCCAACCTTACTGCCAAAGATTTTTTTAACCTCAAATGGGGTAATCTTAATCTTAAATAAAAAAATGGTAACTTCAACAATTTCTTTGTCCCCTACGCCCTTTACTTTCCAGGAATTGGTCACTTCAACAGTCTTCGATGGTTTTACAGGTATCCAAAATAGGAACGAGATGGATGTTTGTTGTCCCAACCATTTTAGTTTCGCTATCGATAAGGAAGGCGATCATTTCGACCAAAGTCTGCGTATTGTTGATTTCTAGGTGTAGTGCTTTTTCTCCTCTACTCCTATTGATTCTAATGGATGAGGGTTGACTCGCACCGCAATACAGATTCATAAGTTTAACCTCTGGCTCACTACTAGAATCGGTAATTCAAGTATCTGAGGCTGCATTAATCGGGGATACACGACAGAAGGAATTGTTTTTTTTTTACAAACCTCACCTTCAAAAAGCGTAGATTTATTTCATTTTTTTTCTATTCCGAAATCATGCAGCAGCCTTATAAGACTGAGGCGGTAAATAAAATTGAGATCGAAAAGATATGTAAACTAATGATCAAATCACACCATCTCTGTAATAGGTAAATGCCTCTTTTTCTCCTGAAGTTGTCGGAATTATTCGTAATAAGATATTGGCTACAATTGAAAAGGTTTTATCAATAAAATTTCCATTTATACTTGATTTAGTCATAGATAGCAATCCACTCTAAAATTCTTTTCATTACCTTTCGTAAGAAAATGATTCCCCACAAACAAAGGAATTGGACACCACGAAATAACATAAAAACAGAATTTTGCAAATTTGAAAACTCCCAATTCTTTCTTTTTTACCGGAATTAAATAAAATAATAATAAATAGTTTCGATTTCATACAAATCTCGTTGACTAGTATAAGAATGAAGAGGTCCTAGTCTGATTCCCATCTCATCTCCAAATTGAAGAAAAAAAATAGATAGACCAATCAGTTGATTCCTTAACGCTTTGATTGAATTCGTGTCAAACTATCCGAAAAGGATGGGAGCACTAGATCACATAAATGGATATCTAAAAAATCGATATCTTTCCTCTTTTGGTTTTTTCATACTTTTTTCGAATTGATTCCTCGAAATTTTCAGGAAAGTCAAAATAAAAATGGCTCGCTATCGATTCGGTTGATGGGGCATAATCATTACGTAGGAGAGATGGCCGAGTGGTTCAAGGCGTAGCATTGGAACTGCTATGTAGGCTTTTGTTTACCGAGGGTTCGAATCCCTCTCTTTCCGTCCCTTCAACTAATTTACCAATCTTAATGAAGCCAATGTATCAAAGAACAACACATACTCAAAGTCGAACTCGACCCCTCGGTAATTTTGATATCGATTTGTTATTACTATTCGCTGAATAAGCACTTTATTCTGCGTCCTTTTTTAGTTACTTTTTTTATGGGAAGGAAAGGGGGTAGGAGTAATAAAGTTGTCCGAACCTTTTCTTAGTTGAGTTAGGTTTAAGTTTGCCGAGAATAATATTCTACGACTAGCAATTCATTTATTTTTACACCAATCGATTTACTCTCGATTATTTGATTGACTAATCCTTTATATTGGAATGGGTGAAGAGTCAAATGTTTTGGAACTTCCGCATGAGGAGATGAATCAAGATAACTTTGAATCATATCTCTAGATTTTTGAGCATGGCTCGCCGTAATAATATCGTGGGGTTTGCAGCGATAACTTGGTATATCTACTATACGGTCATTAACTAAAATATGTCTATGGTTAACTAATTGGCGGGCTTGGGGAATAGTCGAAGCCATACCCAATCGGAAAAGGATGTTATCCAACCGCATCTCAAGTAATTGTAGTAAAACCTGACCTGTTGACCCCTTGGCTTTTCCGGCTATACGAACATATTTTAGTAATTGTCGTTCTGTAAGACCATAATGAAAACGCAATTTTTGTTTTTCTTCTAAACGAATACGATATTGAGATTTTTTCCCAGAGCGCGATTGGTTTTTAAAATCGCTTCCGGCTCTAGGCCCTTTACTAGTTAGACCCGGTAAAGCTCCAAGACGACGTATTTTTTTGAAACGAGGCCCCCTATACCGCGACATGAAGACTCCTTTTTTGTTTGGACATAAACAAACTGAACTAAATAATTTGATAAATTAAGCGGGATAAAATCCAATAATACAATGAAGTATTGTCCTAAAAAGAATTAAGAAATGGATTGAATTGGAGTACTAAAATGACTATTTTTTATTTATGTATTTTTTTATTTATGTATAGAAATCATTTTCTTTCTATATTAATTTATATATCTATATCATATCAATAGAAATTTATTAGCAAGAAAATAGTCTATTTTGTTCGGCCGAAACGGACTTCTTACTATTTTTTGCTAATTGAAATGGGGCATATGATAGGTCGGCAACCCTTCGAAAAAAAGGGAAAGCCATCTCAATGTTTTGTGATTTCAAAAATACACTCTCAATCATGTGAAAATCAAACCAAATAGACAAAAGCCGGCTATCGGATTCGAACCGATGACCATCGCATTACAAATGCGATGCTCTAACCTCTGAGCTAAGCGGGCTCAAATAGAGGAAAAATTGTGTATGCATTGTAAACTAATACGATCTTTTTTTTTTTTTGATTAATATGAATTATTAATTATTAGCTATTCATAATAGCAATAACTATAGATTCCTCTCTTTTGATATTGATCAATATTTTAATTAATAATCATTATTAATTAGATTATTAATTCTAAAATTCGAAATTATTAGAATTAATATATATATAATTATTAGAAGTTATATATATAATTATTAGAATTTATATATATATAAAATATATAAAATATATATAATAAAATTTGAGTGATATAAAATATATAAAATGATGGATATCCATTTGCTGTTTATCAACACTTAAGGTAAACTTCTTTCAATAAGGTATTTGAAAATGTTAATGTATTAGAATTCTAGGAATTCGAAAGAATTCACAATTCTAACTAATTACAATATTTTTAATAAAAAATTGAAAACTTACTGAAATAATTAGTTTCGTTTTAGCTATAATCAACGATTAATATTTTTGCTAACTAGATACAAAATGATTGATATTGTATCAAATACCTTATTTGAGTTATTTTCTCAGAAGTTAAAGACAAAAAAAAAGGAATCGACCGTTCAAGTATTTGAAATTACATCAAAAAAAATATTAATGATAATAAGGGAGGCATCTATATATATATTACAACATGTATTAATTTCTATTGAATTGCATAAACAGAAATGATAGAATCATTTCGGGTTGTATCAAATGTGGGTGTCGGCTTTTGGTATCCAATAGACCTTAAACAAAATTAAACACAATAGAAATAGGCAATAAATTCAAACAACAAGATCCACTTTTTTAGTTTATAGAGGTTTGAGTTACATATAAATAGAAATACGAAATTCGTATTGAAAAAAAATACACCGCTTTGATTTCAGCATAGTAAAACATAAGGGGATATGGCGAAATTGGTAGACGCTACGGACTTAATTGGATTGAGCCTTGGTATGGAAACATACGAAGTGACAACTTTCAAATTCAGAGAAACCCTGGAATTTAAGATGGGGTAATCCTGAGCCAAATCCTGTTTTACGAAAAACACCAGCAGTTCGTAACGCGAGAATACAAAAAAGAATAGGATAGGTGCAGAGACTCAATGGGAGATGTTCTAACAAATAGAGTTTACTGCGTTGAGTTGGTAAAGGAATCCTTCTATCGAAACTCAAAAAAAGGGGGGAACCTATATACATAGATATATGTACGAACGCTATACAAACTGGATTAAGACGCCGCGAATCTATATCTATATTTTGATGATTATATGCAAAATGAAAGAATTCTTGGGATGTGAATCGATTGGATGGCAGAAAGAATCGAATCTTCATTGATTATATCATTTATAAATCAATTTACTCCAGGATCTGTAAATTTTTTTGAAAAAAAAAAACAAAAGGATTAATGGCACGAGAATAAAGATAGAGTCCCATTCTACATGTCAATAGTGACAACAATGAAATTGAAAGTAAGAGGAAAATCCGTCGACTTTATAAATCGTGAGGGTTCAAGTCCCTCTATCCCCAAAAAAACATTTGACTCGGTAATGCTTTAGCCTATTTTTTTTTCTTATTCGGTTTTTTCTTTCACAAAGTTATGTAAAAAAAAACCGAGTGTATCTTTTTTTTTGTATTAACCCAACTTCGGGTTTGTGTTATATAAGGTACACACAAAGTAAGATCAATTCATTTTTCAATTGACATATAACGAAGTCATATCATAAAATGCGGATGATATATGAAGTAAAATAATAGTCGGGATAGCTCAGCTGGTAGAGCAGAGGACTGAAAATCCTCGTGTCACCAGTTCAAATCTGGTTCCTGGCACATAATTCAGTTGTATGAGTATCTCTTCACCAAATCCATTCATATATCCACACATAATGGATATGGATCGACATCAAAATTTTTTATGTTTATGAATCCATATCCATATTCAGTAATAGTATCGATTAGCATACATACTTAGCCATCGAAGTTTTTATAACTCTCATGTTATCTTTTGTATTCTATTCCATTTCAAAATTGCTGACGAAAAGTTCGAGATTTCGATTTATAGAAAGAGGCTAAAAAATATCCATATTCTCTCATATATCAAATCTGAGAATTAGATTCTGTTCTTTTTTCTTTTGTTCCTACTCTGTCTGTTCTTCTTCAAAGAACGTTAGGACTTGATACATATATGTCTATGCAATATAGAATTGATGGGTTCAATTAGTTGGTTGAGAGACCAGA